AACCCTGACAAGGGTTTATGTACAAAGAACGGGCAAACCCTTATGGGTTGTATCCGAAGACATGGAAAGAGATGTTTTTATGTCAGCAACAGAGGCCCAAGCTTATGGAATTGTTGATCTTGTAGCGGTTGAATGACAATAGCCTGGATTTCGCGTGAATTCGTGATTTGAAATTCACCCTGCCGAGTTTAATATTCTATGACTTTTATTTACTATTCTATTGAATAAAAGTAATTCATAATCATCCGGTTAGGATCGATCTAAACCAGCCCATTATGTATATGATTCAACATGCCAACGATTAAACAACTTATTAGAAATACAAGACAGCCAATTAGAAATGTCACAAAATCCCCCGCGCTTCGGGGATGTCCTCAGCGTCGAGGAACATGTACTAGGGTGTATGTGCGACTCGTTCAGATCATAAATTAGAACAAAGGAAAGAGAACAATGTTCGAATATCAATGATCAAATAGGATAGAACGGAAAAACAAACTACATTTTCTATCTAAAAATAAGAAATTGGATCATATCCCTTTTATTGTGTATGAAATTTATGGTTTCTATTGGTGTAAATCCACTCACCTCAATTCAAGATGAGAAGCAATTCTCCATTGGTAGCAAATGGTTATCCATTAAGCGGAGGAAATCTTAGTTAACATAGACCCCTCTTGCAAGAACGGACTAACAGGGTCAGCTACCCAGCCAACCTTCATAATTAAATACCGTTACTGTATAGGTAGAGCTCGTTGTGAAAGACCTATTACTGGATAATTCATGGGTAGAGCCGAAGAATGTAAACTATACAAGTTAGCAATAACATTGATTGAACGAAGTAAAGGCTCCGGTGTATAGAGAAGACCTCACCGTTTAAGAAGTAACCATAGAAACGATGGAATCCACTATTTCTTTATCATTGCTTTTTTTTATACCTAGTATAGTACAATTTCATATTTCGAGGTGAAATGCCTAGAAAAAATAAAAAATCGTGGTTGGGAAGGTTATAGTAGCCAAAGCCATTGGAATTATTAGTTTATACATTGGAAAAATCCGTTTTGTTATTAATATACTAGGAAAGGGGCAAAAGAATAACTGAAAGAAAGGAAATCTATTAGTTATTCGTTAAAGTTTCATTTATTCAATGACCAGAATTAGACGGGGATATATCGCTCGGAGACGTAGAACAAAAATTCGTTTATTTGCATCAAGCTTTCGGGGGGCTCATTCAAGACTTACTCGAACTATTACTCAACAAAAAATAAGAGCTTTGGTTTCGGCTCATCGGGATAGGGATAGGCAAAAAATAAATTTTCGTCGTTTGTGGATCACTCGAATAAATGCAGCAATTCGTGAAAGGGGGGTATGCTATAGTTATAGTAGATTAATCAATGATCTGTACAGGAGACAGTTGCTTCTTAATCGTAAAATACTTGCACAAATAGCTATATCAAATAGGAATTGTCTTTATATGATTTCCAATGAGATCATAAAAGAAGTAAGTTGGAAGGAATCCCCCGGTTAAACGGAGTTGCCCGGAGAATGAACTCCGGGAAGGTCGAATAAAAATGAATAGAATATGATAAAATATGAGAAAGTAGTCAAAATAAATATGAATCAACACGTTCAATAAAAAAATTTCTTCTTCCCAGATTATTCTTTTTTTTCTTACGACACGGGAATTCAATTCAGATTCTTGTATTTTTCCAACAAAATATCAACCCGCGTTTGAGTTCGGATGGGGATTTGAATTCAAGTGAATAAAGAGTAAACCTATCTTTTTCTGGTTCTAAGACTAGGAGTTCTAGTGGTCGACTCGATTCTTTCAAATTGTTTCTCATTATTAAGAAAAGGTAACAAAGATAAAATACGAGCTTGTTTTATAGCAATAGTAATTAATCGTTGTTGTTTCAAGGTCAATCTATTCACTCGTCTAGATAATATTTTTCCCTGTTCACTAATAAATCGACTAATTAAACTCATGTTTTTATAATCAATTCGATCCCCCGATTGGATCGGGGGCAAACGCCTACGAAAAGATCGCTTGGATTTAAGAAAAGTTCGCTTGGATTTATCCATGGTTTGGTTAGTTTATTTCTTATCCCTAAAATCCTATTTCAGCCGTATCTCTAATTAGAATAAATAAATAGGATTTGGTTTGTTTATAATTATCTTTAACTATGTTAAATATGTTATATATATAATGTAATTTTTCCCTTTCCTTGTAAAATAAGGGCGCAGGTGCTCGGTTCGATCTATTTCTTTATCTCCCCGTGAATCGTATGTTTGTAACAATATGGACAGAATTTTCGCAACTCCAATCGATTAGGCGTATTGTGCCGGTTCTTTTGAGTAATATATCTGGAAATGCCCGTTGATTCCTTATTAACACCGTTTCGAACACAAGCGGTACATTCCAAAAGAACCGGTATTCGCACATCTTTCCCCTTGGCCATGAACCTCCTTTGGATTTTTCATTTACTCAACTCTTCCTCTTTCAATC